AAGGGTTTGAACGAAACAAGTTTAATCATTAGTAAAGCCGAAGTCAACGAGGGCACAACTGTGAAAAAATTAAAGCCCCGGGCTCGAGGACGAGGTTATCCTATAAAAAGATCCACTTGTCATATAACTATTGTATTGAAAGATATATCTTTAGATGAAGAGGAAGAAATAGATAAAAGGAAATTCTATAAATTAGAGCTGAGGAATACTTAAAGGAAGAATATTTTATATTATAAAAAATACAAATACGCTATATTATGTTATGCTTAAAAAAAATCGAATGAATAAAAAAAAAATACAAACAGATGTCACGTTTCACAATATATATAGTAGTGGGGGATTATGGGACAAAAAATAAATCCACTTGGTTTCAGACTTGGTGCAACCCAAGGTCATCATTCTCTTTGGTTTGCACAACCAAAAAATTATTCAAAGGATCTACAAGAAGATCAAAAAATACGAGATTGTATCAAAAATTATGTGCAAAATAATATGAAAATATCCTCTAATGTAGAGGGAATTGCACGTATAGAGATTCAAAAAAGAATCGATTTGATTCAGGTCATAATCTATATGGGATTCCCCAAGTTATTAATAGAAGACAGGACTCGAAGAATCGAAGAATTACAGACGCATGTACAAAAAGAACTCAATTGTGTAAACCGAAAACTCAACATTGCTATTACAAGAATTGCAAATCCTTACGGGCACCCCAATATTCTTGCAGAATTTATAGCCGGACAATTAAAGAATAGAGTTTCATTTCGCAAAGCAATGAAAAAAGCTATTGAATTAACTGAACAGGCAGGTACAAAAGGGATTCAAGTACAAATTGCAGGGCGTATCGACGGAAAAGAAATTGCACGTGTTGAATGGATCCGAGAAGGTAGAGTTCCTCTACAAACCATTCGAGCTAAAATTGATTATTGTTCCTATGCAGTTCGAACTATCTATGGGGTATTAGGCATCAAAATTTGGATATTTGTAGACGAGGAATAATAAGAACTTACTTGACTTATATTTAGTTATATCTGGTGAGAAAACAAAAAATGGCAAACTCTTTCATTCTTTTTCTGGTAAATAATAATAAAAAAAAAAAAAAGAACAATTCTATAAGGTTGAATAAAAATTCGATTAATCATTTGATATAATTGCTATGCTTAGTGTGTGACTCGTTGGTTTTTTTAGGGTTGGGATTCAAAAAAATGGACAGCCCATAGTACAAACTGATAACTATAGAACTAATAACCAACTCATCACTTCGTGTTATCTGGATAGAAAGAACCAGTCAAGATATGATATATAAGTCATATCATTGTAGCAACTGAAATCTTTTTTACATAAACAAACAAAAAAAAAAAAAAAACAATCTGATTATGTGTTGTAAAGCAATATATTATGGGTTGTAAAGCAATATAAAGTATACAGATAAATGGAAGGGTGAGAGAAAGATAGAAAAAGAATATTAATGATATATAATTCCAATATGTAAGGTCTATGAGTCATCTCATATAAAGGGAATGTAATAAAGCATCAATACTGATTGATCCATAATTAGAGAAATCCGTGCATAGAACAAAAAATCAAGAGCCCCGAGCCAATAAAGACTGAGAAGGTTGACTCAAGAATAAATTTAATTGGAGGCTCCGTTGTAAAATTCAGACCTAATCATTAATCGAGAAGTGGTGGGAACGACAGAACCTGTGAATGCATAAGATTCTATTGAAAACGAATCCTAATGATTCATTGAGTAGGATGGCGGAACGAACCAGAAACCTATTCATTTATTCTGAGAGGTCATGTCATAGACTAATCTTACAACTGAATGTTGAAAGAGTAAATATTCGCCCGCGAATTTTTTTTTTATTTCTAAATTTTAGTCGATTCGAAATAAAAGGAAAAACAAAATAAAGATTCATTATAGCGTTCTACCAAAACGACATTATCTATAAATAGAATACGTGTTAAATTTTATATTAAAACACAAAAAATTTCTAATTTATAATCGATTATATCAAATTTCAAAGAATCCCACGATTCCATATATTATTAACCGTGTATTTTTTTTTGTTTAATTATTTTTAATTGTTTAATTCGCGAGGAGCTGGATGAGAAGAAACTCTCGTGTCCGGTTCTGTAGTAGAGATGGATGGAATTGCTAAACAACCATCAACTATAACCCCAAAAGAACCAGATTCCGTAAACAACACAGAGGAAGAATGAAAGGAATATCTTATCGAGGTAATCGTATTTGCTTCGGTAGATATGCTCTTCAAGCGCTTGAACCCGCTTGGATCACATCTAGACAAATAGAAGCAGGGCGGCGAGCAATGACACGAAATGCACGCCGCGGTGGAAAAATATGGGTTCGCATATTTCCAGACAAACCTGTTACAGTAAGACCTACAGAAACACGTATGGGTTCGGGGAAAGGATCTCCCGAATATTGGGTAGCTGTCGTTAAACCCGGTAGAATACTTTATGAAATGAGCGGAGTAGCAGAAAATATAGCTAGAAGGGCTATTTCAATAGCGGCATCTAAAATGCCTATACGAACTCAATTCATTCTTTCTGGATAGGAATGTAGAAACAAACGAAAGGGGTTTTTGGGATGAAAAAAAAACAATTGCAGGTTTCTTTTTTTGTTTTGAACAAATAATATTTCTTTTTTTTATTTATACCTTTGCATTGAAAAAGAAAAAACCGATAAAAAAAAAAAAAAAAAAAAAAAAATGATATGATTCAACCTCAAACCCATTTGAATGTAGCGGATAACAGCGGGGCCCGAGAATTGATGTGTATTCGAATCATAGGAGCTAGTAATCGACGATATGCTCATATTGGTGACATTATTGTTGCTGTAATCAAGGAAGCAGTACCAAATACACCTCTAGAAAGATCAGAAGTGGTACGAGCTGTCATTGTACGTACTTGTAAAGAACTCAAACGCGACAACGGTATGATAATACGATATGATGACAACGCTGCGGTTGTTATTGATCAAGAAGGAAATCCAAAAGGAACCCGAATTTTCGGCGCGATCGCCCGGGAATTAAGACAGTTAAATTTCACTAAAATAGTTTCATTAGCACCTGAAGTATTATAGGGGAAGACCTTAATATAGTATTTGAATGAAATTGATTAAATTTATTTAATTTAATTAATTAGTAAATTTTTAATTAATTAGTAAATTTTTAATTAATTTTAGTAAATTTTTAATTAATTAGTAAATTGTTTATCTATCACGTATATATCTTTAATAATTCATAAATAAAAAAAAAAATTCATAAATATTAAAAAATTCAGAAAAAAAAGAAAAAGAGCATGTTGATTATATCAAAATTCGGGGGAAACAAAAATCTTAGTTTATCATGAGTAAAGACACTATTGCTGACATAATAACCTCTATACGAAATGCTGACATGAATAAAAAAAGAACAGTTCGAATACCATCTACTAACATCACTGAAAATATTGTTAAAATCCTTTTACAAGAGGGTTTTATTGAAAACGTGAGAAAACATCAAGAAAGCAATAAATATTTTTTGGTTTTAACCCTACGACATAGAAGAAATAGGAAAGGACCATATAGAACTGTTTTAAATTTAAAACGGATCAGTCGACCCGGTCTACGAATATATTCTAACTATCAACGAATTCCTAGAATTTTAGGCGGAATGGGGGTTGTAATTCTTTCTACTTCTCGAGGTATAATGACAGACCGAAAGGCTCGACTAGAAGGAATCGGCGGAGAAGTTTTGTGTTATATATGGTAATCTTTCTAATAGTCGACACGGTCATATTTGTGAAAAAAGAGAAAGGACAAGTTTATAATATTATCCCTCTTACATTAGTTGATACTTCAAAGCGGTTTTACCTGGAATGAAACAACAAAAATGGATTCATGAGGTTTTAATTACTGAACAACTTACCGATGGTATGTATCTTCCGGATTCGTTTAGATAACAAAAAAATTATTCTGGTTTTTGTTTCGTAAAGGATTTCATGTAGTTTTATACGTATACTACCAGGAAATAGACTAAAAATTGAGGTAAGTCCTTATGATTCAACCAAAGGGCGTATAATTTAGAGACTCCAAAGCAAAGACTTGAATGATTAGGCGGTTTTTTCAATTTCAACATTCTTTCGTGAGGATACAATTCGAAATTAAAAATTTCAAGAAACTTATTTTCTTCCAATAAGTAGATTCGGAATTAAAAAAAGGAATGACAAATATGAAAATAAGGGCCTCCGTTCGTAAAATTTGTGAAAAATGTCGATTGATCCGTAGGCGGGGACGAATTATAGTAATTTGTTCTAACCCGAGACATAAACAAAGACAAGGATAATCTTTCTAAAACAAAAAGACTCTCGAAATCTAAAGGACCCGATGTACAGATGTACAAATAAATAAATAAGTAAAAAAAAAAAAATAAATAAGGATCTGTTTTGACATGAAATGGATATATCCATATATCTCTGACTTATATTTATGAGATGATAAAATATGGCAAAACCTATACCAAAAATTGGTTCGCGTAGAAATAGACGTATTGGTTCACGTAAGAATACACGTAGAATCCCCAAGGGAGTTATTCATGTTCAAGCAAGTTTCAACAATACCATTGTGACTGTTACAGATGTACGGGGTCGAGTAATTTCTTGGTCCTCTGCCGGGGCTTGTGGATTCAAGGGTACAAGAAGGGGTACACCATTTGCCGCTCAAACCGCAGCAGGAAATGCTATTCGGACAGTAGTGGATCAAGGTATGCAACGAGCAGAAGTTATGATAAAAGGCCCGGGTCTCGGAAGAGATGCGGCATTAAGGGCTATTCGTAGAAGTGGTATACTATTAAGTTTCATACGGGATGTAACTCCTATGCCACATAATGGCTGTAGGCCTCCTAAAAAAAGACGTGTGTAAAAATAAACATTGAAGAGATTTCAAGAGAAATAAATAATTCAATGATTTGATCAAATAATATACTATGGTTCGAGAG